AAGGGGTAAAGTAACTTTGTGTTGATTGTTGTCTAAATTTAAGTTTTCTTTTTCTGCATGTAAAAAAGGAATAAATAAATCAATCAAATTTCGGGAGGCTTCATAAAGAGCTTCTTTAGGAGTTAAACTTCCATTTGTCCATATTTCGAGAAAAAGTATTTCTTGTTTTTCATTCTCATTCACATAAGAATGAATACTATAATTTGCGTTTCGAACAGGCATGAATACAGCATCTATAGGATAACTTCCGTCTTGAAAGTTATTTAGTGTTTTTATACGATATCCGCGATTCCTCTCGATTTGTAATCCAATATAAAAATTAATAGGTTCTGTTAGGTTAGCTATATGTTGTGTATTATCAACGATTTCAACAGAAGGTGGTAAAATGATGTCTTGAGCAGTTACATATCCAGGACCCTTGACACAAATAGACGCGTCCCGAGTTCCATACAGATTACTTCTCAATACAATTTCTTTCAAATTCATTAAAATTTCATGGACTGATTCTTGAATACCTACTATAGTAGAATATTCATGTGGTATTTTCTCAGATTTTGCACGTGTGATACATGTTCCTTCTATTTCTCCGAGCAAAACTCTTCGCATTGCAATGCCTATGGTATCGGCTTGGCCTTTCATAAGTGGAAACAGAATAAAGCGTCCATAATAAAGACGCTTACTGTCTACTCTTGATTCAACACACTTCCACTGTAGTGTCCGAGTAGATACTCTTACTTTCTCTCGAACCATAGTAATTTTATTTTGATCAAATTCTTGAATGAATTATTTATTTCTCTTGAAATCTCTTCAATGTTTATTTTTAGTTTTACACACGTCTTTTTTTAGGGGACCTACATCCATTATGTGGCATAGGAGTTACATCTCGTATAAAATTTAATAGTATACCACTTCTACGAATAGCTCTTAAAGCCGCATCTCTTCCGAGACCGGGACCTTTTATCATGACTTCTGCTCGTTGCATACCTTGATCCGCTATTGTCCGAATAGCATTTGCTGCTGCGGTTTGAGCGGCAAATGGTGTCCCCCTTCGTGTACCCCTAAATCCACAAGTACCGGCGGAGGACCAAGAAATCACCCGACCCCGTACATCTGTAATAGTTACAATGGTATTGTTGAAACTAGCTTGAACATGAATAACTCCCTTTGGTATTTTACGCGCATGCTTACGCGAACCAATACGTCCATTTTTACGTGAACCAATTTTTGGTATAGGTTTTGCCATATTTTATTATCTTTTTATGATTTTTGAAATATAATAATATAAGTCCGATATATATATGTATGGATATTTTTTTCTAATAAAAATATAAGTTTCTAATAAAAATATAAGTCCGATCTATCCAATATATATATCCATATCCATTTGGTGTATATCATTCATATTCATTTCATGTTAAAAAGAGATCCTTTTTGACTTTGTTGCTTTTTTGATTAGAATGATTATTCTATTTTTCTATATTCATTTATATTCTATTTTTTCTATTCTATATTAATTATTTCTATATTAATTATATATAATTCTATATCAATTATATATAATTTTTTTATATAAATTATATATAATTTTTTTATATATTTATTATTTATATTTTATTATATTTTATATATTTATTATTTATTTTTTTAAATAGAATTTTTTAATTTATTTAATTTAAAGTAAATTTATTAAAGTAAATTAAAAATTTAAAGTAAATTAAAAATTATAATATAATATAAATTTATTTTTACACCCGTTTTCTTAGAATAGAAAGCCTTCTTTTTTTGTGGAAATATTATTATCCTTGTCTTTGTTTATGTCTTGGATTGGAACAAATTACTCTAATTCGACCCCGTCTACGGATCAATCGACATTTTTCACAAATTTTACGAGTGCTGGCCCTTATTTTCATATTTGTTATTCTTTAACTTAATCTCGAATCGATTTATTGGAAGAAAATATGGTTTCATTAAATGTGTAACTTCTAATTGTATCTCCTCCCCCCCAAAAAGAATGTTGAAGTCGAAAAACTGTCTAGTTAAATGACTTATACTTCCATTCTTACTTTCCCGACCTTATCTTATAGATATAAAATGAGAGTACGTCGAATCCTTTTGGAAACATAGCCTAGAATGATATTTTCATTATATAAAGAAACTTGGAACATATCCTGGTTGTGAAGTGATTGAGTAATTAAACTCTTATGAATCCATTTTTTCTTTTATTCATATTCCAGTTAAACTTCCTTCACGTATTCACTAATGTATAAGGAGTGATATTAGAAACCTGTGTTTTCTTTCTTTTTTCACAAAAATGTATAGAAGTTTCTCATATAATATAATTCGGATACCATAAAGATTACCATATAGAACATAAAAGTTCTCCGCCGATTTTTTTTAATCGAGCCTCTCGATCTGTCATTATACCTATGGAAGTGGAAAGAATTACAATCCCCATTCCTCCGAAAATTCTAGGAATTCGTTGATAATTAGAATAGATTCGTAGACCAGGTTTACTGATCCTTTTTAAATTCAAAAGAGTTTTATTTTTATATAATCCTTTCCTATTTCTTCTATATCGTAGAGTTAAAACTAAAAAATATTTGTTGTTTTCCCTAAGTTTTCTCACGTTTTCAATAAAACCTTCGCGTAAAAGTATTTTAACAATGTTTTCGGTGATGTTAGTAGATAGTATTCGAACTGTTCCTTTTCTATTCATGTCAACATTTCGTATAGAGGTTATTACGTCAGCGATGGTGTCCTTACCCATGATAAACGAAAATTTTTCTTGGTTCTGACTTTCGATATAATCAACATGCTCTTTTTTCTATTTTTTTGTTATTTTTTTTTATAGATTATACTATAGATTATCGAAATAGAATTCTTAATTCTATTCTAATTTTGAATACTAATAATACTAATATTTAATATCTTTAATCTTTATATATTTATATATATATATATATATATATAATATATATATATATATATATATATATCTATATCACGATCTATATCACGGCTTCGTCTTATAATACTTCGGGTGCTAATGAAACTATTTTAGTGAAATTTAACTGTTTCAATTCCCGGGCGATTGCACCAAAAATTCGAGTTCCTTTTGGATTTCCTTCTTCATCAATGACAATCGCAGCATTATCATCATACTGTATTATTATACCGTCGTTACGTTTGAGTCCTTTACAAGTACGTACAATTACAGCTCTGATCACTTCTGATCTTTCTAAAGGCATATTTGGTACTGCTTCTTTGATTACAGCAACAACAATGTCACCAATATTAGCATATCGTCGATTACTAGTTCCTATGATTCGAATACACATCAATTGGCGGGCTCCGCTATTATCGGCTACATTCAACTGGGTTTGAGGTTGAATCATATCATTTTTTTTATCTGTTCTTCCAGTCCAAAGGTTAAAGTAAAAGAAAATATTCTGTGTTCAAAAAAAAAAAAGAAACCTCCAATTGCAAATTGCAATTGTTTTTTGTTTTTCATCCTAAAGACCTCTTTCCTTTGGTTCTAATTATTATCTCGAAATAATGAATTGAGTTCGTATAGGCATTTTGGATGATGCTATTGAAATAGCGTTTCTGGCTATATTTTCTGCGACTCCGCCCATTTCATAAAGTATTCTACCTGGTTTAACGACAGCTACCCAATATTCGGGAGATCCTTTTCCCGAACCCATACGCGTTTCGGTAGGTCTTACTGTAACCGGTTTATCCGGAAATATGCGTACCCATATTTTTCCACCCCGGCGGACATTTCGTGACAGTGCCCTCCGTCCTGCTTCTATTTGTCTAGATGTGATCCAAGCGGGCTCAAGTGCCTGAAGAGCATATCTTCCGAAGCAAATAGAATTACCTCGATAGGATATTCCTTTCATTCTTCCTCTATGTTGTTTACGGAATCTTGTTCTTTTGGGGTTATAGTTGATGGTTGTTTCTCAATTCCATCTCTACTACAGAACCGTACATGAGATTTTCACCGCATACGGCTCCTCGCGAATAAAGTGATAAAAAAAAAAAAAAAAAAGATTTAATGGAAAAAATAAAATAATATACACATATGTTTAATGAATAATATAATAGCATCGCGGAATTTTTTGAGATTTCATAGAATCTATTAGTTTATTGGAAATTTGTATATCTTGTTTTGATAAGGTTCTAACGAATCTTTATTTTTCTTTTCTTTTTATTATCATATCGGATTGGCCAAAATTTAGAAATTCAAGAAAATCCAAATTTTCGCGGGCGAATTTTTACTCTTTCATTATCAATTTCAGATGTAATGTAGGGTTAGCCCATGACTCCTCAGAAATAAAGGATTGGTTCTTGGTTCGTTCCGCCATCCCACCTAATGAATCATTAAGATTTGTTTTTAATAAAATCTTAGGTATTCACAGGTTTCGTCGTTCCCATCGCTTCTCGATTAATGGTTAGGTCTTAATTCTACAAAGGAGCCTCTCTAATCTAATAAGATTTTTAATAAGATTTTATTTTTTCTTGAATCAACTCTCTCAGTTTTTATTGACTCGGGGCTCTTGATTTGTTTGTTCTAGGAATATATTAATCTAATTATGGATTAATTAATATTGATGCTTTATTACATTACTTTTTATGAGATGACTCATAGACCTTACATATTTGAATTCTATATCATTGATATTTTTTTTTCTCTCTTTCTTTCACACTTTCATTTATCTGTATATTCTTATTGCTTTACAACTCATAATCAGATTCGTTTTTTCTTTCTTTTTTATGCAATATTTCAGTTGCTATAATGATATCATCAATATATCATATCTTTTTTTTATATTTTGATTTTGAATAGTTCTTTAGATTCAGAGAATGCGGAGCGATGAATTGGTTATTAGTTTTATAGTTATTAATTAATTCATACTACGAGTCGGTTTATTTTTTTGTTGAATTCTAACCACTCTAAAAATAAATAAAAAAAACCAACGAGTCGCACACTAAGCATA